AACAAAGAATATCACTACTGTATAAACGAAGAGTTTGAGAGTAAGCATTACAAAATCTCCAAGATAAGATCATTTTTTTTTTTAGGGGAATAGATTACCTATTTTTTTTTTGTACCGCATATGCTATTTTGACATATGACCTATCTCAAACTGAAAAAATGAAGCGTTTTTTTTTTCAAAAAATCATGAATTTAGGAGAATATTAACAATTTCATCGAAAACTTACAGCAGCTTGCCAAACAAAGGCTAAGAGAAAAAAGAATAGAGGTATAATAGGCATAATGTCTATGAGTGGATTGAAAAAAGCATAAGCCTCGGGCAATTTGCCGAAGAAAAAACTACTCGAACTCAAATAAGGGATAGAATTAAGACAGATACAGATTAAACTAAAGATATTAAGCATAACAAAAATTTCGTTCGTGTAGATTAGATAATTTGATTTTGATTGAGTCATTTTTATAATATAAGGTAAAAATGAAAAAGGCAGGCCAAAAAATCCTTCTTTTTTGAACTCTCCCAAATCAAAAACCCTCTTTCAATTCTAAAACGAGAATACAAAGAATTTTACTTTCATACAATATCTTAATTGAATTCCATGTAATGATCAATTAATTTTTTTATTCTATTTCTCCATGTATAGAAGCCTAGCAACAATATATTACATACTAGAATTGACGAATAACCAATATTAATATTATATTAGTATTTATTAATGTTGAATAGAAATATAAATGGGGCGTGGCCAAGCGGTAAGGCAACGGGTTTTGGTCCCGTTACTCGGAGGTTCGAATCCTTCCGTCCCAGACCCTCAGAATCAAGTGTCAAATGCAGTTTAAAGTTAGTTCCTTGAAGGGTCTCTTCCCCAAAACCTAAAGTAAAAAAAAAAAAAAAAAAAAAAATGGTGTAGCCTAATTCTACATTTGACTTGCAATATACTAAGTAAGGCATAAAGCTTTTCATTTTATACGGATTTTGCTTTATTTCAGGTTCAAGTTCAAGCCAAGAACCTTTACGTTAATTCTATGGTAGATACGAAAAGATCAGACTTCCTATGATTATGATTTTAAACTTAAATTTTTATGATATAAATCTTTGCTTTGGTACTCGAAGAAGTGTGATAAATTTATATATTATAGATAAACTTTCCAACCTTCATGGGTCATTGGAATAGTTTATTTTTATTTGATTAAAAATATATTTTATTCTGGAATTGGGAATTCATTTTATATTATATATATTATGTATTGTATTTCATTATATTCATATGATATGGAGTTAAAAATGGAATCCTTGCTGAGTGAGCCCTTTACAGAAAGTAAGGAAAGGAAAATACTTAATATAATATTAATTATATTAAATATATAATATCTATTATAATATAATAGATATTAATAAAATGGATATAAAATAGAAAGCATATTGGCCGACCATATGATATATCATAATACATATTATATAAAAATATCATAATACATATCAGTTGATCCAATGACTATTCATGATTTCATATTGAATCAATTCCATATCGGTTTTTAAATTAAATTAGAGAAATGTTCATGTTATGGTAAAACTTCGTTTGAAACGATGTGGTAGAAAGCAACGTGCGACTTGAAGGACATGATTTACTGTGGATTTTGACATCCGCCATTTTCTATACGAATGAAGATGCTCTTGGCTCGACATAGTTTGTTCTGTTTTACTAGGAACCTGATTTGTGTTGGGTTCTAATCTAAAAAAAAGTACATGATGAAGCTCGAGCAGAAAGTATTGATTCATTTACCGGGGGAAGAATCTAGGGTTAGTGACACTAAAAATCAATAAGTTAAACCAACTTTGTAAGTATATCCTCCATATATAAATTGAAAAGGGTTAAAATTCAAACAAGTTTGAAATTAAAAAGTAAGTAAGATTTGTCGGAATTCGTAAAACTATTTCGATCATAAAGTGTATCACAAGGGAATCAATCTCTCATATTTATTTCTATAGAAATAAATATGAAAAAAGCAAAAGGTATGTTGCTATCTTTTTGAAAGGAGTAAGTATCGCCGAAGTAATGTCTAAACCCAATGATTTCACAAAACAAGGATAAAGGATTCCGGAACAAGGAAACACTATTTTCAATTGTCTCAACAATTGGATCAAAATAAAATGCAGAATAAAAATTGATTTGAGAGGAGACAAACAAAAGAGGTTAGAGACGGCTCAATAAATATCTAAGGATTTCCTCAGAATTAACCAACTTGAGTTATGAGTACGAATGAGATCTCTTTTTCTTTCTTAAGGAAAGAGGAAGAAAAAACTACTTTAATCAAAAAAGTCTAATTCATTATTTGATATAATTATATATAATTATATAGTTGCCGTTATATACAGAAATTAGAATCATTTTTTCTCGAGCCGTATGAGGATAAAACCTCCTATACGTTTCTAGGGGGGGGCATTGTTTATCTACATCTATCCCGATGAGCCATCTATCGAATCGTTGCAATTGATGTTCGATCCCGAAGAGAAGGAAGAGATCTTCGAAAGGTGGGTTTTTATGATCCGATAAAGAATCAAACCTATTCAAATGTTCCCGCTATTCTATATTTCCTTGAAAATGGCGCTCAACCCACAGTAACTGTTCATGATATTTTAAGGAAGGCAGAATTATTTAAAGAAGGAATATTGGATTAACTGTTAATTTAATTAAAATTAAAGTCAAAAAATTTTTAATAAAAAAGAGAGGGTCCTAGCATCTATCTTTGTGTAATTATTTCTCCAGAATTTGTTTGTTCTTTTTTTGCTCACTTATTATAATTTATTTTTTATTGTTGGAATTTACCGACAAAGACGGGGTCAATTTAGGTTATTGTACCTTTATTGATTGAATCAACTCGATATTTTTCTATACTCTGCCTTTATTTATTTTTGCATTAAAATTTCTTTTCTTACTTATATTGTGCCAATCCAATACAAGGCCTTAATTTGATTTATTAAGAATTTTTTTATTAGCATTCTATTCATATTGACAATGGCGTACCGAACAAATATAATTCGATCGTAGATAAATAAAATAGATTTGTTTATTCCTGCCCCATATTGCTTTTTTCTTCGCTTTATCCTTAGTCAAAAGTTAAATGATGTGTTTACTTAATTTACTGTCATACAAGACGTAAAAAAATGGAATGGATCAAGTGTTTTTAATCCAATTCTACCTATATTTAGTGGATTGGTGTTTATAATTGATTAAAAAATTTTTCTTTTAATTTGATTTGTTGCTAGTTCAATGTTTTTATTTTGGCGAAATCCTGTATTGCAATCAATCCCATTTTTTTTTATCGTATCTACAATTCGGGTTGCTAACTCAACGGTAGAGTACTCGGCTTTTAAGTGCGACTATGATCTTTTACACATTTGGATGAAGCAACGAATTCGTCCAGACTATTGGTAGAGTCTATATAAGATCACGACTGATCCTAAAAGGTAATGAAGGAAAAAACAGCATGTCGTAATAATTTTTATTAAAATAGAACTTTTAATTTATCCTTACTTAACTGTAATATATTTTATATATGTTATTTTTGGAAGGAGACAAAGGAAATTCATATTTACAGTTGGGTCTAGTGAATAAATGGATAGAGTCTTTTAGGCCTAATTTTGGTAAAACAAAAAGCAACGAGCTTATATTATTCAATTGGAATAATGACCCGATCTAATTAGATGTTAAAAATAGATTAGTGCCAGTGCGGAAAAAGGGTTTTCTGCGAGTGAATAATTGATTATTTTTTATTTATTTTTTTTTTTTTTTATGAAATAAATCCTAACTATTCTCTATTTATAGGTTGGAAACGGATGTGTAGAAGAAACAGTATACTGATAAAGTAAAAAGTAAAGAGAATCAAAATTTTTCCAAAATCAAAAGAGCGATCGGGTTGCAAAAATAAAGGATTTTTTACTCTCTTGTAATTTTAACGAAGGAAAAACCCATTGTATAGAAAAGGAGAGGAAAGAGATCCTGTTGATTGGATTCTAGGTCTCCGGGGTATAGGTTCTTACTATTCTTACTATAATATACTGTAAGTATTATATCTACATAATTATATACCCTGTTCGGACCATATTGCACTATGTATTATTTTATAACCCCAAAAATGCCTCTTGTCCTATGTCTCTGTTTCAAGTCAAAAATTTAAATGGAAGAATTACAAGGGTATTTCAAAAAAGCTAGATTTCCGCAACAACACTTCCTATATCCTCTTCTCTTGCAGGAGTTTATTTACACACTTGCTTATGATGATGGTTTAAAAGGTTCGATTTTTTATGAACCCATAGAATTTATTGGTTATGACAATAGATCAAGTTTAGTACTTATAAAACGTTTAATTACTCGAATGTATCAACAGAATTTTTTGATTTATTCGGTTAATGATTCTAATCAAAATGGACTCCGTGGGCACATCAATTATTTTTATTCTCATTTTTTTTATTCCCAAATAGTATCAGAGGGTTTTTCAGTCATTGTGGAAATTCCATTCTCGCTGCGATTAGTATCTTCCCCCGAAGAGAAAGAAATACCAAAATCTCAGAATTTACGATCTATTCATTCAATATTTCCTTTTTTAGAGGATAAATTATCTCATTTAAATAATGTGTCAGATATATTAATACCCCATCCTATCCATTTGGAAATTTTGGTTCAAATCCTTCAATACTGGATTCAAGATGTTCCTTCTTTACATTTATTGCGATTCTTTTTACATAAATATCATAATCTGAATAGTTTTATTCAGAATAATAAAACTATTTATGTTTTTTCAAAAGAAAATAAAAGACTATTTTGGTTCCTCTACAATTCTTATGTATCTGAATGTGAATTTTTATTGGTTTTTCTTCGTAAACAATCCTGTTATTTACGATCAACATCTTCTGTAGCCTTTCTTGAACGTTCACATTTCTATGGAAAAATGGAACATATAGTATGTTGTAATAATTTTCAGAAGACCCTGTGGCCCTTCAAG